TAACTTCTTGAAGTATTTCCCATACAATTGGTTCTTTTTCCCGAATTTTACTTTTCGCAACTCCTATGTTGGAAGCAACGTGGTGTCTGAGTAGACCACGAATTACAAATGTCTGGAAAAGCTCTATTGCTATTTCGCGAGGCAATCCACATCTATGTAATGAAAGCGAAGGGCCCACGACAATCACGGAACGGCCCGAATAATCGACCCGTTTACCAAGCAAAGTCTCGCGAAATCTTCCCTCTTTACCTTCAATTACATCCGAAAACGACTTGTAAACCTTATTATGACCGTCCTTCATAGGCTGTCCGCGGATCCCATTATCAAGAAGTGTATCCACGGCTTCCTGCACTAATTTCTCCTGACACATTATTGAGTCCCCTGGCGTAGATCTTTTTAATAGATTGGTAAGAGTATTGTTCCGATAGATAACTCTTCTATAGAGTTCATTAATATCCGAACTCATGAGTTTCCCCCCATCTATCTGAATGATCGGTCTCAATTCGGGAGGGAGCACTGGTAATAGGCACAAAACCATCCGTTCTGGTTCTACATTTGTTCGAATAAAATGCTTAGCTAATTGCATGCGTCTAACCAAAAAATCCTTTCTTCTTCCAATTTTTCTATCTTCCCATTCATTCCCGGTGGTCCCTTCTTCCCCTAAATCTTTCCATTCTACCAATGAATAATCTATAATAAGTCGCAAATCCGGATCGGCTAATTGTTCTCTGATAGCACTGGCTCCAGTAGAGATTTCTCGATTTCGAAATGTATCGAAGCCTTGAGTAGTAAAAAAAAGGGGGATGCTGTATTTCCGGGATTGAATTTCATATTCGAATGAGCCTCGTAATCGTAAGAAAGTAGGTTTTTTAGCTACGACCCTAGCAAAAGAAAAATTGGGATAGGTTCCTATAGGATTTCCCCCCTTTAAAATCGGACGTGAAGGTTTCCTCTCATCCGGCTCAAGTAGTTACACCAAATAAAGATAAAGAAGGGGTTCTTGTTCTCAAATTTTGTTCTAGAAAACCCCCAAACAAGGGTCTACTCCTTACTCAAGTTCCCAGTCAGGACCAACCAACATTTCATTGATTCATTCTTCCTTTTATTTAGATCTTTTATTTCTCTTTTCTGAATTCCTTATTCAATATTCAATTAGGGCCTAAATGAAATGTGAAATTCTTGAGTAGTCTACTTCCCTTCCAATGATGAATCCCCTTCAAATCAAAGAAGAAGAATTCCTTGGAACTCGTAAGGGATTTACTTGTCTATGTATCGTTCGATTCGATCTTTTAGGTCCCTACTTCACCTCGACGGTTATGACATGATGTCCTTAAGGCCTATATGCGATGAATAGACCCCTGTAACCATGTCATAGTTGCTTACTTGAACAGATTCTAACAGAAATGGAATGGTGAATTCCACGAAAGAAGTCTTTTTCACGAGGTACAACCAGCAATTCCTATGTATCTGTTACGGAATCGACCATAGATCAATTCCCTTTTTCTTTGGGAGTATTGAATACACCCATAACTCTGAGCTTCATGTTACTCCTCCCAAGAGACATGTCAGAATCGGGGCATCCCAATCGGATTGAATGGGATGACAGTTTCTCATTCCCAATCTGTAAAATCAGAATTTTGATCAAATCACACATCGCAGTATACTAGGCCTTCTAATTTTTTAAGAGGTTTATCTAAAAGATTCGCGATATAACTAGGAAGACGTTTCAAATACCACACATGAGTTACCGGGCATGCCAGCTTGATGTATCCCATTTGATATCTTCGTATCCGAGAATCAACAAATTCGACTCCGCATTGGTCACAAAATTTCGGGTCTTCTTTTTCATCTCCGATGACTCGATAATTTCCACAAGCACAAATTCCACTCTTTATAGGCCCAAAAATTCTTTCACAAAACAAGCCATCTTTTTCCGGTTTAGTGGTTTTGTAATGAAAAGTATAGGGTTTTGTTACCTCTCCAACTATCTCTCCATTAGGTAGGGTTTTATTGGCCCAAGCACTTATTTGTTCAGGAGAAACTGATCCAATTCGAAGTTGTTGATGTTTATATCGGTCGATCATAGAAGAAAATTTCTGATTCATTCCGATCAAGCTTCCTTCCTATTAATCTGGAAGTTCTTCTCAGATACAAGGAAATGATTCAATTCCAGAGCCAAAGATCGTAGTTCTCGAACGAGCAATCGAAAGGATTCTGGAGCATCCTCAGGTTTAGGTAATGTTCCTCCACTGATTGTAGTACCAAGGACTTCCTGCCGAGCTCTAATATGATCAGATTTATAAGTAAGCATCTCTTGTAAAATATGAGCAACGCCAAATCCCTCTAGAGCCCAAACTTCCATTTCGCCTACCCGCTGTCCGCCTTGCTTGGCCCTTCCTCTAAGCGGTTGTTGTGTAACAAGCGCATAATGCCCACTGGAACGCCCATGGATTTTATCATCAACTTGATGAATTAATTTCAGGATATAGGGCTTTCCTAT